TAATTTAATAAATTTAACAGGAGAAGAAGGATTCGAACCCGCAACCGTTGGTTTTGAAAACCAATGCTCTAACCAATTGAGCTATTCTCCTACTACTAAAGATCAACTACAGTGAATAGGGCGACCAACTATAATTTATACTCAATATCTGAAACCCTGACTTTAACTACCACTGCTAGATTAAATGTAGATTAAAACCACTAAACTAGTAGTAAAAAATTTTGAAAAATCAACTACATAAAATAGTGATTAGTTACCGCCAAATTTTGTTCTACATTCATGGGGTTATCAAACTACTTAAATGTAATAGAGTTTTAATACCGAGACAAGCACACAACTAATCTCTTTCTGGAAATAACCGGATTTGAACCAGTAACTTTAGAACGCAAAACTAATATTTTTCCAATTTAAATTATATTCCCTAACACGAGTTTTTTAAAAAAGTTATTGATGTTTTTAAGAAAATTTGCAAATTTTCTTAAAAACATCAATAACTTTTTTAAAAAACTTCTTAGTGAAGAGATTTTCTGAAGAGGTGGCTGAGTGGTTTAAAGCGATAGACTGTAAATCTATTTTATCAATTCGGGGGTTCGAATCCTTCCCTCTTCAGAAATTACAAGTGTATTCCTTAAAAACTTTCGGGTGTGTAACTCAAAGTTGCCCTATACGCGATACTTTTAGTTTAACGGATAAAACTCTAGTCTTCTAAATTAGAAATAAAGGTTCAAATCCTTTAAAGTATAAGGTTTATGAAAAGAATTGGATTTGAACCAATGATACAATGTTATTTTTGTATAATAATTTAGCAAACTATCGCTTTAAACCACTCAGCCACCTCTTCAGAAAATCTCTTCACTAAGAAGTTTTTTAAAAAAGTTATTGATGTTTTTAAGAAAATTTGCAAATTTTCTTAAAAACATCAATAACTTTTTTAAAAAACTTCTTAGTGAAGAGATTTTCTGGTAGCTCAATTGGTTAGAGCATTTGGTTGTTAACCTCAAGGTTACAAGTTCAAGTCTTGTCCAGAAAGTTAAGTAATTAATTCAACGGGTAGAATATTTCGTTTACACTGAAAAGGTTACAAGTTCAAGTCTTGTCCAGAAAGTTAAGTAATTAATTCAACGGGTAGAATATTTCGTTTACACTGAAAAGGTTACTGGTTCGAATCCAGTATTACTTATAAATTTTAATATGTTTGTAACTTAATTGGATAAAGTATTAAACTACGGATTTAAAAATGAGGGTTCAAATCCTTCCAAACATACTTTTTTCTTTTTTCAGGGTGTGTAGCTTAGCTGGTTAAAGCAGTAAACTTTTAATTTAAAGATCTTAGGTTCAATTCCTAGTACACTCAAATACTTTTTTAAATTTTAATCTTATTTTACTTTACTGAATTTTACTGAATTTTTTTTTATTTTATTGTAAGCATTTGTGTTTCATTTTTGGTTACCATAATAAATATCCACGCTTTTCTTTTCTTGGAACTTTTCTTCTTCTTAAGTCAGTACAACCAAACCTTTTTAGCGACTTTACTCACGGATATCCTAAGTTGTTTCCTTTCACTACTTTTTCATAATACAGTCTTAGCCAACTTATTTTATTTTACAGTGATCCTTTATTTGAGTTTTTACTCTTCACTTTTTAGATTCCAAATTAATTTATTAAACTTTTTTCTTTTTTCTTTTTTCTTTTTTCTTTTTTCTTTTTTCTTTTTTCTTTTTTCTTTTTTCTTCCCGGCCTTTTTACAGTTTTTTCTTCATTGGAATTTTTTAATGAAATTAAAGTCACTAATTTTAATTAAATTGGAACTTAATATCTCAAGTCTTATTTTACAATTAATTTGGATTCGTTCTTTTTTCTTTTTTCTTTTTTCTTTTTTCTTTTTTCTTTTTTCTTTTTTCTTTTTTCTTTTTTCTTTTGATTTAAAACTTAGGTGTTTTATATTCCGTAAATTTTTCTTTTTTCTTTTTTCATTATTTTTTATTTTTATACTAAATGTTGAACTTTTTTTTCAGTTCTTTTTTCTTTTTTCTTTTTTTACGAGTTTTGAATTTTTTTTTATTTTTATCTGTATCCTACGCCTTGTAAAACTTAATTCTAATGGTTACATTAAAACAATTAGCTAAAACAGCACGCCTGAAAATAAAAATCTCAAAGAAATCGTTAATCTTAAGCGGGTGTCCGCAGAAAAAAGGTATTTGTTTAAAAGTGTACTCTGTTAGTCCTAAAAAACCTAATTCTGCGGTTCGAAAGATTGCAAAGGTGAAGCTTTCATCAGGAAAAATTATAATTGGTTATATTCCTGGAGAAAAACATACTTTACAAGAGCATTCTATGGTTCTTGTTCGCGGTGGTCGTGTGAAAGACTTACCTGGGGTACACTACCATTTAATAAGGGGGGTTTATGATCTAGGGCCAGTTGTAACTCGCGCAACTGCGCGTTCGAAATATGGTAAATCAAAAACTTAATTTTACGTAATACTAGAATGCTCTCATCGTTTAATGGTTAAGACAATGTTTTTTCGTGACATTAATGCAAGTTCAAATCTAGCTGAGAGTAATTCATTGGGTACAATCGAAGTAGAGTAAATGGTGAACTCATTAGACTCATGTTCTAAAGTTATTGGTTCAAATCCAATCTTCGTAAGTATTTAAAAACTACAAACAATGAAATTAAAATTTACTATGAAAATTTTACAGTGCGTTCAGTTAAATGAAATTGGAACTTTTTTTAGTTTAAAAAAGTTAGTAAGAAAATTTTTGGGTTAGTAAGAAAAGTATTAAAGTAATTTTTTTAAAAGTATGAGTTTGATCCTGGCTCAGATTAAACGTTTTTGGTTAGTCTTACACATGCAAGTTTGATATGATCAAGCGTACGGGTGAGTATATTATAGGAATTATTCATAGATTACGTGAAAAGCCTGTAAAAGATTAAGTAATTTAGGGAAAAAATCTAAAATTCTAATAATCTTTAGCTGGTCTTTGCGGACGTACAGCCACATTGGAACTGAAAAAAGGTCCAAACTTTATAAAAAGGCAGCAGTGAAGAATCTTGGACAATGAGCGGAAGCTTGATCCAGCTAAACCAAATGTGTGAAAAAACTATAAAGCACTAAATAAACAGTTAAATTGTGATTTCTGTTTACCACTAGTCCTGGCTAATTTCGTGCCAGCAGCCGCGGTAATACGAGAAGGGCAAACGTTATTCAGATTTATTGGGCGTAAAGGATACGTAGGTGGAAACTTAAATTTTAATAAAAATCTAAAATTTCATTTTTATTAATCATTAAAAAATTAATTTTCTAGAGTAAAAATAAGATTTCGGAACTTTAAGAGTAACAGTAAAATGTTTTGATCCTTAAAAGAACTTCAAAAGCGGACGCGGAAGTCTCCTTAAACTGACACTGAGGTATTAAAGCATGGGTAGCGAAAGGGATTAGATACCCCTGTAGTCCATGCCCTGAACAATGAATGCTAATACTAACGTAAAGCATTCCGCCTGGGGAGTATGATTGCAAAATTAAAACTCAAAGGAATTGACGGGGATCTACACAAGCAGTGGAGTATGTGGTTTAAAACGACAATACGCGTGAAACCTTACCAATTTTTGAATACTTTTGTACAAGTGTTGCATGGCTGTCGTCAGTCCGTGCTTTGAAGCGTTTGGTTTATTCCAAAAAACGGACAAAACTCTCGTATATTAAAAAAATATAAACATTAAAGATATTTTAGCGGAAGGAGAACGACGTCAAGTCTTTATGACCTTTATGAATTGGGCTACTTTCATGTACTACATTAATTTACAACAATTTTTAGTAAAAACGTAACTTTTTATAATTTAAAAAAAATTATGTCCGGATTGTTTTTCTGAAACTCGAAATCATGAAGTTGGAATTGCTAGTAATCGCAAATAAGAATGTTGCGGTGAATTTGTTCTTAGATCCTGTACACACTGCCCGTCACGCTATGGAAGTTTTCTTTACTAACAACTTTTAAAGTAAAAAAATAACTAGAGTGAAGTCGTAACAAGGTAGCCGTAGGGGAACCTGTGGCTGGAAATTTTTATTAAAATAAAGTTCTACTAACCCAAAAAATATTAAACTATTACCAAATTTTATGTTAAACTTTTCTACAAGTATTATTTTCGTTTTTTTAGCTCTTTTTGTAATCAGTTTATTCGGGATGTTTTTAAATAAAAAAAACATTTTAGTGATGTTAATGTCATTAGAAATGCTTTTTTTATCAGCGAGTACCTTGTTTATTTTCTCTTCAGTGTATCTAGACGACATTGTCGGTCAAGTTTTTGCAATTGCAATTTTAACGGTCGCAGCATCCGAATCGGCAATTGGATTAGCAATTTTAGTAATTTATTATCGGATAAGAAGTACAATTTCAGTTGAGTTAATGTACTTAATGAAGGGATAATTAAGTTTTTTAAGTATTTTGGTTAAGAGACAATTTTGATTTTAAAAAAGCATTTAATAGAAATCTTGGTAAATTTAAAGTGGGCGTTTTTTCTGAAAATTATGTGTAAGTTATACTTGTAAAGCATAAATTTCCTTAAAATTTGAGAAAAGAGAAAACTCTGAAAAAATTTGAAAAGTGAAGTGAATCATCTCAGTAACTTATTAAAAAATCAACCGAGTAAAAGAAAGTAATGGCGAATGAAATCTTTTAACTTTAGTATAAAACTCTAAAGTAACTTAAAAGTAGTGCGTTTATAATGCATGAAAATAGGAGTACCACCTTCTAAAGTTTTATAAATTTAACCGATAGTGAACGAGTACTGTGAAGGAAAGAATAATTTTGAAAAAAAATTTATGAATTTGAATGTTACTATAATTTGAAGATTACACAACAAATTTCTTTTTGCATAACGAGTCAGCAAGTTAATTACTGAAGCAATTTTAAAAATAAAAGTTTTAGTACTTAAACCTGAAACCAAGTGATCTAATTGTAAACATGCTGATAATTATGTAAAACTTTTTTGAAGGCTGAACCCATAAATGTGGCAAAATTTTGGGAAGATTTATAATTAGGAGTGAAAGGCTAATCAAACTTGGTTATAGCCGGTTTTTCACGAAATGTATTTTAGTACTACGTCAAAATTAAATAAAGTTATGTAAAGTACAAAGTAAACGATGGGAAGTAAAATTTTATTGACTTTACCTTATCTCAGAATTAACTTTTATAGTAATTGACAGTCAGTTTTTAAGCGATAAGGTTTAAAAACTAAAGGGAAACAACCCAGATCATTTATTAAGGTTTTAAAATTAATTTTTATAAAAATTTTTTTAAAAAGCAAATAGATTTAATAGGCTTAGAAGCAGCCATTTATTAGAAATTGCGTTATAGCTTACTATCTATATTTTAAAAAATAAAAATTTAATGAACTTAAAAAATTATACCGAAATTATGAATTTTAAACAAAAATGGTAGTGAAACATTTTATTAGATTATTTATTGCAAAATTAAATAAATAAAAGCGAAAATGCTGACATGAGTAACGAAAACTTTGTATTAAATCGAAGTCGTGTACTGTTTTTAAGGTTTTTAATGTAAATTCGATTACATTAAGTTAGTCGGTCTTTAAAAGGAAAGTGAATACTATACTTGATAAGATACTAAATACTATTTATATGTATTGTAACAAATATGAAAAAAGTTTTTTTAACTTTCGAGAAAAAATTATAATCGTAAACCGTACTTAAACCGACACTGGTAAAAACTTAATATATAACACGGATGGGTAAATTATAATAAAGGAACTAGGCAAATTGTTCTGTACGTTAGCAAAAAAGAAAACCGTGATGGGTGTAAAGTACAAAAGTAACGACTGTTTAACAAAAACACAGGACTCTGCAAATTTTTTAAGATGTATAGAGTCTGAAGCCTGCCCAGTGCTTAAAAGCAAAGCATTCTAAAAGTTTCTTTTAGAATATAAGTTTAAGTAAACGGCGGTTCTAACTATAAGAATCCTTAGGTAGCGAAATTCCTTGGCGGGTAAATTCCGTCCTGCATGAATGGTTTAACGATTGCTTTACTGTCTCTATTATAACTTCAGTGAAATTACACTATCCATGAAAATGTGGATTACTTACAGTAAGACGGAAAGACCCTAGATCCTTTACTTTTATTTTACACTGTACCGAAATGTCGCTTAAAAGAGAACAAAATGGGAGTAAAAACAGCGTTGAAATACCATTTACTGTGGCATTTTGTACTTAATAATTAGTCTAAAATTATGATTCTGTAAAAAAGAAAGTTTACTTGGGATGAGTACCTCCTAAAATGTAACGGAGGTGTGCGAAGGTAAAGTTATACGTGTAATAGCTAATCTTTACTTAACAACAAGATTTATTAATCAAGTTGAGATTCACGTCTGTTATAGTGATCCAATATTATGAGTGGAACGTAATATTGCGCAACAGCTAAAAGGAACTCTAGGGATAACAGATTCATCGTGACTGAAAGTTCATATTAATGTCACGGTTTGATACCTCGATGTCGACTCATCTTATCCTGAAATTGTAGATTATTTCAAGGGTCTAGTTGTTCGCTAGTTAAAAAGGTACGTGAGTTGGGTTCAGAACGTCGTGAGACAGTTCGGTCCCTATCTACTGTAAGATTTGAAAAAATTAGGAAATTACTTTTAGTACGAGAGGACCAAAGTAAAGTAACCACTGATTTATTGATTACTAAAATTAAAGTATTGTCAAAAAGTTACGTTATACTTGTTAAACGCTGAATGCATAAAAGTGTAAAACTTGTTCTATATTTTTTCAAAATTTTCTAAAAGAAAATTAAAGATTGATCGGTTTAAAATATTCTTAGTAATTAGTCTGTTTTTAAATACGAAATAACACTTATTTTATTAAAATATTAGCTTAACCAAAATGGCCCAAAAAATTAACCCTACAAGCACACGTCTTGGAAAACAAGTATTTTGAAAATCGATATTTCAAACTTATGGTAAAACATTAAATAATTTTTCATTTTTTCATTTTTTCATTTTATATATTACATCTCTTTCTACTTCATTACAGGAAAAAAACATTTTTCTAATTACTAATTTTATATTTTTACCTTCGAGTTCCCTAGTTATATTTACGGTCCCTTTACCTAATCTTACAGAAAAGATACATTTTCAATCGTTGCTAAATACTTTACGGTCGTATAAATACTGATGGTCTTTAAAATCAACTTTACTTACTTATTTTAGTTTAAACTCGACAAAATCTGCACAATTTATTACTAGTTATTTTAAATTTTTAATAATTGAAAATTTTTTATTTCGTAAAGCTCTATCAGTTATTATTTTTAGTTTAAAGCAACAAATTGGACATACAAAAGTAGTTGTTTCTAAGTTAGGGTTTAAGAAAATCACATTAAAAGGTTTTAAAATAGTGTTGGTTGGTCGATTTGAAAACTCGAAAACCCAAATGTCAAGAAAACTAGACTATCGGTTTGGATCACTAGCGTTACTTTCATTAAACTCTTTTGTTGAGTTTTCGGGTATTTCTGTTAACTCACCACTCGGGGTGTACAATTTAAAAGTTTGGTTATTTTACCGGTAAGTAACAAATACAATGAAACTCGTGAAAAAGCAACAAAACAAGTATGGTTCTGCTAAATTAAACAAAAATCATATTCTATATTATGGAATGTGCGGTCTTAAAGTAACACAATTTGTACGTTTAACGGAGTCTCAGTACCAAACGCTTATGTGATTTTTACAAAAAAAACTTAAAAAACTAGAAAAAAAAACTAAAATCAAGGTTTGGGTTTGTTTTTCACCAAATTTAGTTTTGACAAAATTAAATTCTGAAGCTCGGATGGGTAAAGGTAAAGGTTTAATAACGGAAGTAGCGATGTTTTTGAAACCTGGGCAAATTGTTGTCGAATTAGATAACTTATCCACTAAACAAAGTCGTGAGCTTTGTAGATATATAAATCAGAAATTTTCTGGAGAACTTAAACTAGTGTTTCGTTCTTCTCAACTTTAAGGGGGAGTAACTCAATGGTAGGGTGTTAGTCTGTCGCATTAAAAATTACGGGTTCGAATCCCGTCTCTCTCGTACTAAAATTTATCGATGATAACAAAACAGTGAGTTTCTCGTTGATTATTTTCAACAAATCATAAAGACATTGGGACTTTATATTTAATTTTTGGGGCGTTTTCAGGTGTGTTAGGAGGTTGCATGTCAATGCTGATTCGGATGGAATTAGCGCAACCAGGCAACCACTTGCTACTAGGCAACCACCAAGTTTACAATGTTTTAATAACTGCGCACGCATTTTTAATGATTTTTTTTATGGTAATGCCTGTAATGATTGGTGGGTTTGGAAACTGATTAGTACCGATTATGATTGGGAGTCCAGACATGGCATTTCCTCGTTTAAATAATATTTCATTTTGGTTACTGCCACCGTCGTTATGCTTACTACTACTATCAGCTATTGTTGAGGTAGGTGTCGGGACCGGATGAACAGTTTATCCACCACTAAGCTCTATTCAAAGTCACTCAGGTGCAGCGGTTGATTTAGCAATTTTTAGTTTGCATATTTCCGGCGCATCATCAATTTTAGGTGCAGTTAATTTTATTTCTACAATTATTAATATGCGTAATCCTGGACAAAATATGTACCGAATTCCGCTTTTTGTGTGGTCAATTTTTGTAACCGCGGTTTTACTTCTATTAGCAGTACCTGTTTTAGCAGGTGCAATTACAATGCTACTAACTGACCGGAATTTCAATACATCATTTTTTGACCCAGCAGGTGGAGGTGATCCAATTTTATATCAGCATTTATTTTGATTTTTTGGCCACCCTGAAGTTTATATTTTGATTTTACCCGGATTTGGTATGGTTAGCCATGTGGTTGCGACATTTTCTAGAAAACCAGTTTTTGGGTACATAGGAATGGTTTACGCAATGGTTTCTATTGGTATTTTAGGTTTCATTGTGTGAGCACACCATATGTATACGGTTGGGTTAGACGTCGATACTCGTGCATATTTTACAGCTGCTACAATGATAATTGCAGTCCCAACTGGTATAAAAATTTTTAGTTGAATTGCAACCATGTGGGAAGGTTCCCTTAACTTGAAAACCCCAATGTTATTTGCGATTGGATTTATTTTTTTATTTACAATAGGTGGATTAACGGGAATTATTTTAGCAAACTCGGGTCTTGATATTAGTTTGCATGATACTTACTATGTTGTAGCCCATTTTCATTATGTACTATCTATGGGTGCAGTTTTTGCAATTTTTTCGGGTTTTTATTATTGATTTGGGAAAATTACTGGAGTTCAGTATCCTGAAATTCTAGGTCAAATTCACTTTTGATCTACGTTTATTGGTGTTAACATAACGTTTATGCCCATGCATTTTTTGGGTTTAGCTGGAATGCCGCGCCGGATCCCAGATTACCCTGATTCATATTTTAATTGGAACATAGTCGCGTCATATGGTTCCTATGTTGCATTATTAAGCACTTTGTTTTTCTTTTACTTAGTTTTTTGTGCATTAACTTCAAAAAATCCCTGTGTAAATTCCCCTTGGGTTTCAGAATCAGATACCAATTCGGGAACAAGTTTAGAGTGGGTTGTAAGCTCACCACCAGCCTATCACACGTTTGAAGAAATGCCTGTTATTTGTGAAACAACTAAAATTTAAAATTTATGATAAAAGTTACCAATTCGATCTTACTTAGCTTTTACTTAACTGTAGAGAATAGTATTTCATTTTGTGATATGGCAGAGCCTTGGCAATTAGGTTTCCAAGATCCAGCAACACCAATTATGGAAGGTATAATAAATTTGCATCATGATTTAATGTTTTTTATCTGTACAATTTCAATTTTTGTCTCATGGATGCTTGCCCGAACTTTATGACATTTTGAAGAATCCCAAAATATAACTGCTTCGGCATTAGCTCATGGTACGTTTATAGAAATCATATGGACAGTAACTCCTGCACTTATATTATTAATTATTGCAGTCCCGTCCTTTTCTCTTCTTTACGCAATGGATGAGGTTATATCACCAACGATTACAATAAAAACAATTGGACATCAGTGATATTGAAGTTATGAATATTCAGATTACCAAATGGAAGAGGGAGATTCACTTAATTATGAAAGTTATATGGTCCCAGAAGAAGACTTAGCAAGAGGCAACTTACGTTTATTGGAAGTTGATAATAATATGGTAATTCCTGTACACTCACATATTCGTGTGATCGTTTCAGCGGCTGATGTTTTACATAGTTGAGCGATCCCTTCCCTAGGAATTAAATGTGATGCTGTCCCTGGTCGTCTTAACCAAACATCATTATTTGTAAAACGAGAAGGTCTTTATTACGGACAATGCAGTGAAATTTGTGGTATTAACCATGGGTTCATGCCAATTACTGTTGAGGCAGTTACATTACCAAATTATGTTAGTTGAATTTCTACTAAGTTCAATGACTAATGCGAGTTTCTTTTTTACAAGTATTATTTTTTGGGTTACTTTTCGCATTTTTATTTTATCCTGAATTCAGGATAAAACTTTTCAAAACTTTTCAAAACTTTTTTAAATCACGTTAAAACTTTAGTTATTCTAATGACTCCTCAAATATACAAGTTATATCAACGCCATCCCTTTCACCTTGTAGACCCAAGCCCGTGACCATTTGTAGCATCTTTGTCAGCATTTTTATGCACTTCTGGGGGAGTTTTGTATTTTCATGCATTTAAAATTGGTCCGATTTTACTTTTATTAGGTTTTTCTAGTTTATTTAGTGTAATGTTTTTATGATGACGAGACGTTGTCCGTGAATCCACTTTTGAAGGGCACCATACAGGAATTGTTCAGCAAGGATTACGCTTCGGGGTAATTTTGTTTATTATTTCAGAAATTCTTTTCTTTTTTGCTTTTTTTTGAGCGTTTTTTCATAGTAGCGTGACACCGACAGTTGACATTGGTGCTTCTTGGCCCCCTAAAGGTATTATAACGTTAAGTCCTTGAGATATTCCCTTACTAAATACTTTAATCTTACTTCTTTCAGGGTGTACAGTTACATGATGCCATCATTGCTNNAATCAGCGTAATCAAGCTTTACAAAGCTTGATTTTAACTATCGTTTTAGCTATAATTTTTACTTTATTTCAAGCATACGAATATAGCGTTGCTGATTTTCGACTTTCTGATGGAATTTACGGGTCAACGTTTTATCTTGCTACGGGTTTTCATGGTTTTCATGTCTTAATTGGGACGTTTTCGTTATTAAGTTGCTTTTTTCGTCTTTCAAATTTCCAGTTAACTCAACAGCATCACTTTGGGTTCGAATCTTCTGCATGATACTGGCACTTTGTGGATGTTGTTTGGTTATTTTTATTTGTATCCGTTTACTGGTGAGGTGGCTCTTAAGTACTAAAAATTTTAATGTTAAACTTTTCTTTTAATCTAACTTTTCTTTTCTTTTGGTCAAACTNAAACATTCTCTTATTAAATGAAGAAAGTTTGATTTTGGGTTGCTTTACTTTATTTTGTGTTTTAAGTACATCTAAATTAGGTCCCCAAGTTTCAGATTATTTTCAAGATCAACGTTTTAGTATAAAAAATAGCTTCCTTTCGTCAAATAAACAATTTTTGGGTTTCGTAGAAGGGAATAAAAAACAGTTGGAGCGTACGTTAATGTGACCTCAGGAATTTACACAATTAAAAAAACATTTTTTTAAGTTTAATAAATTAATTTTTAAGAATTGGGCAAAAATTTATTTAATCCAAGCTCAAGACAAGCTTTTTAAAAAATTAGTTTTTTCTAACCGACTAGAGCAACAAGTTGCAAAGCTGGTATCATTAGTAATTATTGAAAAAGTAAAAAGCAACATAATTTTACACCGATTTTACACAAAAACATTAAATTTAAAACGATTCCGGACCCTTGAAAAAATTTATTTGCGTGAATACTTAACCAAACTTCCGTAATTACAACGAAAGGCGCGGATATAGATGAATTGGTAAAATCATTAGTTTTCCAAACTAATTCATTAAGGGTTCGAATCCCTTTATCCGTTATATGGTGTATAGCCAAATTGGAAAGGCGTTAGCTTTTGGTGCTAAGATTTAAAGGTTCGAATCCTTTTACATCAGATGTTTTTAGTTTGTGGTTTGAAACTCGCTTGGTGAAATGGTAAACACGATGGATTTAAAATCCGTTCTTTGATAAAGTTATTGGTTCAAGTCCAATAGCGAGTAGTTTTTAATATTATTAAAGAACAATAAACTTTATGCGTCTAGTTAAACTCCCTATTTTTTCATTGGTTAATGATCACTTAATTAACTACCCCACCCCGAGTAATCTTCATTACGCGTGAAACTTCGGGTTTTTATCTTCAATTTGCTTAATAATTCAAATTCTTACTGGAATTTTTTTAGCCATGCATTATACTCCTCATATTGATTTAGCGTTTGCAAGTGTTGAACATATTATGCGGGATGTTAACTTTGGTTGGCTTTTACGTTATTTGCACGCAAATGGTGCTTCTATGTTTTTTGTAGTAGTTTATATTCACGTTTTTAGAGGGCTCTACTTCGGTTCCTATACCAAACCAAAGCAATGAGTCTGGGTCATGGGTGTTCTTATTTTACTTTTAATGATAATCACTGCTTTCATTGGTTATGTTTTACCCTGAGGCCAGATGAGTTTGTGAGGAGCAACAGTTATTACAAATTTAGTTTCAGCAGTACCATTAATTGGAAATTCAATTGTAACGTGATTATGGGGGGGTTTTTCGGTTGACAATGCCACCTTAAACCGTTTTTTTAGTCTTCACTATTTACTTCCATTCATAATTGTTGCAACGTCTTTACTCCACATTACATTACTACATCAAGAAGGTTCTAATAACCCGTTAGGGATTGAGGCAAAAGTTGACAAAATTTCTATGTTTCCCTATTTTATTATTAAAGATTTACTAGGTTTAATTTTGTTTTTAATTTTCTTTTGTAGTTTTGTCTATTTTTTACCTAATGTCCTCGGTCATTCTGATAATTATATTGAAGCTAACCCAATGGTAACTCCTGCACATATTGTGCCTGAATGGTACTTCTTACCCTTCTATGCAATTTTACGTAGTATTCCACATAAATTGGGAGGGGTTATTGCTATGTTAGCTTCAATTTTAATTCTAGCAACGCTTCCGTGAATTCATAGTACAGAGATTAGAAGTTCGCGTTTTCGTCCTTTGTACAAATTTTTTTATGGTATTTTGTTGAGCTGTTGTTTTTTACTGGGTTGGATTGGTGGTATGCCAGTTGAAGATCCGTATGTCTTAATTGGTCAAATATTAAGTATTTTTTATTTTTGTAACTTTTGCACAAGATGCTTATTACGTATACGTAATAAGCATCTTGTGCAAAAGTTACAGATAGAGGGATTCGAACCCTCACGATTTTTAGTTTCATTAGGATCTAAATCTAACATGTTTACCAATTACATCATACCTGTAATATAAGTTTCTATTTGCGGAGTTGGATAAATTTTAATGAATCTTTTTGGTTACGTATGAGCTGAAGTTCAATAATTTGAGACTTTGAGTTAGCTTTAGCATGCATGGTTAAGACAATTGCCCCGATCATTGCAGTTAGTAAAACAAAACCGGCAATGATAAACAAAAAACAGAACTCGGAATATAGTACAGTCCCAATTACAAAAATATTTGATTTACTTTCTTTCTCTTGGAATCACGGAATTCAATCCAAATTATAAACACAAAAACGCAGTAAATCAGACACGTCTGTAAACGCTAAAAACTTATTACAAAGAACAATAAGAATGACTATTACTAATGGGAACAGAGAGTAAAAATGCGAGAGTGTTGTGTCTAATTTTATATTAAGCATCATTATCACAAAAAGAAATAAAACAGCAATCGCTCCTACGTACACAATAATCAGTAAAAAAGAAAAAAATTCAGCACCTAAAAGTAATAGCAGGCACGAAAAATTAAAAAAAGTTAGGACAAGAAATAAAACCGAATGTACAGCATTTTTTAAAGAAATTACCAAAAATGCGGAAAATAAACCTAACAAAGAAAAAAGAAAAAAAAGAAAAGAATCAAAATTTAACATAAATTGGTTATTCAGCGAAAAAAGGGATTCGAACCCTTACCTTAATCTTGGCAAGATTAAACTCTACCCTTAAGTTATTTTCGCAAGAAAGGCGAAAAATGGGATTCGAACCCACGACTTTTAGAATCACAATCTAATACTAAACCTCCTAGTTCTTTTCGCCTAAACCTTGTACTACATGGACCTTTAGTGCCGCAATTGCTTTAGAAGGATTTAGTTTTTTAGGACAAACTGATGTGCAGTTTAAAATACTGTGGCATGAAAACAAACGCGAATGATTTTTTAAAAAATGTAACCGCTTAATTGTAGCTTGATCTCGTGAATCAATGACTCACCTATACGCCTGAAGTAATATTGAAGGTCCTAGATAACGATGTGAATTCCATCAGTAACTAGGGCAACTGGCAGAACAGCAAGCACAAAGAACACACTCATACAGTCCATTTAAATCATAACGCTCTTTTTTTGACTGCAAGTTTTCAAAATTTGGTAAATTTACTGTAATTAACCAAGGTTTTATTAAGTTATACTGCTTATAAAAATTAGATAAATCTGGAACAAGATCTTTTACCACCTTCATGTGAGGTAACGGATAGATAGTTAAAAACAATGGTTTAGGAGCGAAAGGCTTTAAGCACGCAAGTGTATTTGAACCTTCAATATTCATTGCACAACTTCCGCAAATCCCTTCACGACATGATCGGCGAAACGTTAATGTTGAATCTTGCGAATTTTTTATAAAAAGTAAAAGATCTAACACCATTGACCCACACTGAAGTAAATTTACAGGGTAGATGCTAAAATATGGTTTGATTTGTAAGTAAGGATTCCATCTGTAAATCCGAACAAATTTTATACTTTGACTATTAATTTGTAACTTACTTAATTTAATGTACTGAGAAAAAATCATAATTACGAATTACATTAGTGTAAAAATGAAATAAACCAGAAATAGTGTGGTAAAAAAAGAAAGAAAGAAATAAGTTTTTAATTATTAAAAAAAAAACGAATGCGATATAATTCCAAAAGAAAAATGATAAAAACATAAAATTAGAATTAGTAACAACTTCATTAAGTACGATTAATATAACAAAAATTAAAGACAAAACTAAACCAGAAATTCGATGCAAAATTGAACGCAATAAAATAAAGTTCAATTTATAGATTACAATGTGAGGTGATAAAGGCCGATTAAAGGTAAAAGAGTAACTCATAAGTTTTAATTTGCTGTTTAGGATTGGATTTGAACCAATGGCACAAAGAGCTTCAATCTTATGCTCTACCAACTGAGCTACCTAAACGAATATCTATATGGATAAAGAAGGATTCGAACCTTCGATAACTATATACTATGCCAATTTTCAAAATTGGTGCTTTAAACCACTCAGCCATTTATCCTATTTTAGGGTAGAAGGATTCGAACCTTCAATATTTTACACCCAAAGCAAATACGATACCAATTACGCCATACCCTAACTTATAAAGTAAACTTGAGTTGAATTCTTATGTAAATAAAATTAAAAACGCCATCATAAGAGCAAATAGAGCCACAGCTTCTGTCAACGCAAAACCTAAAATAGTATAACCAAACAACTGTTGTTTTAATGAAGGGTTACGTGCATACGCCATAACTAAAGAACCAAACACAATACCAACACCAGCACCAACACCAGTTAAACCAATAGTTGCTAACCCAGCACCAATCATTTTTGCACTTTGTAAAGTTACATTCATAGTTTATATATATTTATATTTATTTGTCCGCCTCTCGAAAAAAAGCTAGGATTGGATTCGAACCAATGTAAAAAAATTTGCAATTTTTTGCAAAACCTCTATGCGACCTAGCCTTTCCTAAGATGCTAGTGAGGGTAGGACTTGAACCTACACCATATAGATTATGATTCTATTGTTCTAACCAAATTGAACTACCCCACCACCCTAAACACGGCGTACTTTTGATTTACGAACGCCATTGTGGGGAGAAACTGTTACATCGCAAAGCGTTAAGACTTTTAGTTTAGGGCTTTTTAATATAGACTTAATAAGTAAACGCTTAAAACGAGATAAGCCACGGCATTTAACATGAATGCTCGAGTATCGAAGAATCCGAGTGACGCTCGAAATTGCAGTTTTTAATGACGTCAGGCTAATCTTTTTTACACCCGAAGTTTTATAAGTCCCGGTACTTAAAGTTTTTATTAACTCTCCTTTTAGATTTGTTATAGAAAACAAAATATTACTTGTGGAGAAATGAATAAATAAGATGTATGAATTATAAGTTTTCATTTAAAAAAGTAGTAAGAGCGTAACAGTCTTGAATTCCCATTATTTAATAGTAGTTTAAGATTACAGAAAATTGCGTTTGAAAATTAATGGTATCAGGCACTTAAGTATTAGCACAATTAAGTTACGCGCTCAAATTTATGGGCAATTCTTTTAAACCAAACAGTAATTTTCAATTATTCCCATTCTAAGGCACCTTTGTACCACTCGTAAATAAATCCAATCGTTAAAATAATTAAAAAAAAAATCATACTACTAAATGAAAAAACCGAAAGACTAGTTAAAATTAAAGTTCAAGGAAATAAAAAACTAATTTCTAAATCAAATATCAAAAATAAAATTGCTACTAAATAAAACCGAATATCAAACGTAGACCTAGCATCTTCAAATGGGTTAAATCCACACTCATACGCACTAACTTTTTCCTGATCAAATTTCTGAGGAATCAAAAACATGGATAGAAAGAAAAGTACTGAAGAAAAGAAAAAAGAAAAAAGAAAAAAGAAAAAAATAACAGAGTACTCGTGAAAAATAACTTTCATTATCTGAGGGTTTTATACTTAGCTTAACCAATCTAAACTCAAAAGCAAACTTGAAATAAAAAAAACTCAACTTAAAGAAAGGGGCAAAAAAACTTTTCAACCTAATCGCATTAATTGGTCATACCGATAACGAGGAAAGGACGAACGTACCCAAATAAATCCAAATAGTAATAACGTTGTTTTTAAACCAAATCAAATAGGTGCGGGGACCCAGTAAAAAATAATTAAATTTAAAGGTGGTAACCAGCCTCCTAAAAACAAAGCCGTTGTTAAACCGCACATCAAAATCATATTTGCGTATTCCCCTAGAAAAAATAACGCAAATCCCATTGCAGAGTATTCGACATTGTAACCAGCAACTAATTCTGCTTCTGCTTCAGGTAAGTCAAAAGGAGCCCGATTTGTTTCAGCTAAAACGGAAATGTAGAAAAGTAAAAAGGCCGGGAATAATGGAATAATGAATCAAATTTTAGTTTGAAATAAGATTATTTCTGAAAAATTTAATGAGCCTACACATAATAAAACATTTATTAAAATTAGACCTATAGACACTTCATAAGACACCATCTGCGCTGTTGAACGTAAAGCACCTAGAAAAGCATATTTTGAATTGCTTGATCACCCAGACATAATAATTCCATAAACACCTAAGGACGAAACGGCTAATAAATATAACACTCCAATATTTAAATCGGAAAATACCGCACCTTCTGAAATAGGTAAAACACACCACGAAATTAAAGCTAAAAGAAACGTTAAAACTGGTGAAATTACAAAGATATTTAAATTTGCACTTGAAGGGAGTACCGTTTCTTTAACAAAAAGTTTTAAACCATCTGCAAGAGGTTGTAGTAGCCCAAAAAGCCCTACAACATTTGGGCCTTTACGCCGTTGAATTGCAGCCATTACTTTCCGCTCAGCTAGTGTCATATACGCAATTGCAACTAGTAACGGGATAACAATAATAAGTATTTTAAGTAATAAATAAACGAAAAATTTCATAAAAAATTATTTGAGTAAAGCAAGTGCCATTAACTTAGCCACCGAATTTATAAAATTAAAATCAACGAACAGAAAAATTGTAATAAAAGAGAGAAACGTAAGTAAAAACCCATCCATAAAGTTAATTGGTAGCAATACTAAGTGAGACTGTATAGTATCAAAATAAAGAATTTTTAAAAATCGTAAATAATAAAAACTTGCAATACATGTTAGTAAAATAATTAAAATTGATATGCTGACTAAATTATTTTTTAAGCTCCCCATTAAAATTGCCAATTTTGAGAAAAACCCTGCAAGGGGTGGAATTCCTGCTAATGAAAACATGGTTAGTAAAACCGTAAATGTGAGTAGCTTATTATTAACACCCAAATTTCCTGAATCTGTAATCACCCGACTAAATGTAACTTTAGGGTATTTAAAAACATTTAAATTCGTTAGGACTAAAAAATACGATAAAGTTGTGATAATATAAATAATTAAAAAAATAAATACACTACTTAACGCAAAAAAATCATTTGAGAGAAGGCCTAATAACATAAAACTGGCATGGCCAATTGAGCTATATGCGATAAAACGCTTTCATTTTTTTTGTTCAAAAGCACCTAAAACCCCAATTACACTTGAGCAAATACAACAAAAAATTAAAAAACTATCGATAAATGATAAAAAATTAAAAAAAGAAAAGAATATAATTTTAATTATTAAACCCAAAATTGCAATTTTGGGTAACGTTGCAAATAACGCCGTAACTGGAACAGGTACACCTTCGTAAACATCCGGTGACCAAAAATGGAAGGGGGCAACGTTAAATTTGAAAAGAAACGCAATTAGAATAAAAACTAAACTTAACGTTATACTTAACATAAAATTAAAGTCTAAATTAGAAGAATCAGCGAAAAGTTTTGAGAAATCAGCGAAATTTGATAATCCAGTTAAGTTATAAAGTAATGCAGAACCAATAAGTAAAAATACTGACGAAAATGCCCCCAAAATAAAATACTTCAGACCTGCTTCCGTAGAGAACTCTGAAGTTCTATTTAAACTTGCCAAGATATAAAAGATTAAACTTTGAAATTCTAGCGTGATGTAAAGGGATAAAAGATCAAATGCATGGAGTACAAGGGACGCAGCGGAAACGGCTAATAAATTTAGTACCCAAAATTCAAAAAACGAAATCTTCAGCCGCTGTAAATAAACATTAGAAAGTGCTAAAATTACTAGAGAAATAAAAAATAAAAAAAGTTTTGCTAAAAATGTAAACTCATTCGAAATTAAAGCACCATTTCAAAAAAAACCATTAATCGGCCCTTGGCAAATTAATAAAAGACTACACATACCAAAAATTTCAATAGATAAGTAAAAAAATGCAGTTGTTAAAACTGGAAAACCAAACAATTTGTTAGTACTTGTTAATACCCCAAAAAGTAGTAACCCTAAGCTAGCTGTAATTAAGAAGCAATCAGGGGTTAAAAAATAAAAATTTAAAAATAAGCTCATTCCATTAATTTTTTAAAGTAAAAAATCTATTAAATAACGTAACACGCCTAAAACCGAAATACGCACACAAAACAAATAAAAAATACTTAAAGCTTTAAAATAAATATAGTCTTTTACAACTGCACTTAAACCTTTTAAAATATGAAAAAGAATTAATGACGAAGTTAAATAAAAAAATTCGAAATCAAAAGTAAATGCTGAAAATATTAACGTTGTTGACACCACAAAAAAAGGAAACATCTTAGTTAAATTTTAAGTGTTCAAGTAAATTAAGAACCGAAAAATGAATTTCATTTGTAAAACTTGTTGGGTGTACACCCATCCATAAAATCAAAATTAAAAAAGGAAAAAGTAGTCAAAATTCCCGACGTGAAATATCTTGAAATACTAAATAGTACCCTACTCGTAAAGAGCCAAAACTAATCCGGTTCAGTAGCCAGATTGAGTAACCTGCTGATAAGATAACTCCAGAAGCCATGAGTAAAGTTAAAAAGAAATTTATTTTTACCGCACCAAGTAAAACTAAAATTTCACCAATAAAACTACTAGTTCCGGGGAACCCAATATTAGAAAAAGAAAAGAAAAAGAAAAAAGAAATAAACAACGGCATCACTTGCGTAAGACCCCCTAAGTACTTAAGAATTCGAGTAGTGTAGCGGTCATAAAGAATTCCTATACATAAAAAAAGGGCACTTGAAACTAACCCGTGACTAAGCATTAGAAGAATACTCCCTTCAATACCTTGGGTATTAAACGAGAAAATACCAATAGTAACAAAACCCATATGTGAAACAGAAGAATACGCAATTATTTTTTTTAAATCTACTTGCCTTAGCGTTGTTAACGACGCATAAACAACTGCAATTAAGCTAAGAACAAATATTAACGGAGAGAAATAAATAGAAGCTAAAGGAAACAACGGTAATGAAAATCGTAAAAAACCATACCCTCCTAATTTTAAAAGAATACCCGCTAGAATAACTGAACCGGCCGTTGGGGCTTCAGCATGAGCTTCTGGTAACCAGATATGAAATGGGACCATCGGTATCTTTACAGCAAAACTTGCAAAAAAGGTAAGTCAAAGTATTAATTGGTAATGTAAAGGAATAGTTAATGTTGACAAAATAGTTAAGTCAAATGAACCGGTTCAAAAATAAATTGCGGTAATCCCTAGCAACAGTAAAAGTGACCCAACTAACGTGTACAAGAATAACTGGTATGCTGCTCTAATTTTACGTGTTCGTGAACCCCATATCCCGACAATTAAAAACATGGGTATCAATACACTTTCAAAAAAAATATAAAAAAGTAAAAGATCTAAAACACTAAAAACTTGAACTACACAAAATTCTAAAACAAGAAATGAAATTAGATATTCTTTTAAATAAAAATTTACTGAGTGCCAACTAATTAAAATACAACTAATAACAAGAAAAGTTGTTAACAAAATAAAAAATAATGAGATCCCATCAATACCTATTACATAATATAAATTCATATGTGGGAGATAAAATAAAATTTTTGAAAATTGGAAAAAAGATGTTGACCCATCAAAGGAAAGTCATAAGAGCAACGAAAGTAAAAACGTAACACATGTAATCGCCAACGTAAATATTAAACACGAATTTTTAGATTCTGCAGGAATTAAAACTAAAAAGCAAGCCCCTATTAATGGGGTTATATTAACTAAAATTAGTAAATTGTCAAATACAAAGAAAAATAAATTAGTCATTATTAAAATGAGTCTAGGTAGATTCGAACAACCAACCTTACGCTTATCAAATTACAATCGAAAACTTTAAAAAGTTAACTTTGTTTAAAACTGCACACGAAAATTTCTTTTCATACAGCTTCCGAACGTTAAACATCAGCTTAATTTTATTCATTACAAATAAACCTTTGCTTTTTTTTAACTCAACCTACATGTTTCAATTTTTTATTTTTTAAAATTTTCTTAGGGAGTTACTTTACACCAGTTGTGCAACAGGATTCAATTAAAGTACGCAATTAATTTTTGTTGAAAAAAATGTGCCAATTTAGAATTTTGATATTTTCAGTAACTTTCTGTACGTTCCCATTAAATTTATAGTTAATTTAGCTTTAAACCTTTTAGTTTATAAATTAACTGTAAAATTTTATAACCTAAATTTTAATTAGTAAGACTCTCACTTACATAAAAAATTAATTTATTAATATTTTTACTTGTAAAAATTATTTCAAGTAAAAAAACATGTCGCACGCGTACGCTCTAACCTTTAAGCTACAGACTCTTATATTTATTATTAGTAAAAACTTTTATTTTTACTAGTAAGTTAAATGAAAAATATTAACGAAAAAAGAAAAAAGAAAAAAGAAAAGTTTCAACTACAGATTACACCAAGTAACATTAATGTTAAAATTATACTAAAGTAAAAAGCATAATGAGTTAACTGCCCTGATTGCAACCTTTTTAAAGAGCCTGATCAAATCGGAACTAAATTTACTAAACCATAAGGACCTACCAACTCAATAAAACCCCTGTCTAATGTTTTAAAACTGGTGACTAAACCAAACTTTAAAATGGGTAACACTATAAAACGAGCATAAAACGCATCCCAGTAATTTTTTTTGTTTACGTAAAACGCAAACTTTGGGAAGATAAATGTAATTCCTTGTATATTTAGAAAAAAAGTTAAGAGACAACCTAACGTTGAGAAAATAAATGGAATTCACTTTAAAAATGGACTAATAAACTCTGACTCTATTAATGTTATGTGGTTGGGTAACATAAACATAACATTATTTCAAACCGGGGTCCCAAATCCAACAAACAAATCCCGGCCGAAAAATCCAATGAAAATACTTCCAAAAGAAAGAATAATGAGTGGTAAGTAAATTAAATGTGATGACTCAGTAATTTTTGAAAATATAATACGTGACATATTTGTACTATTCAAAAACGATAAGAAAATTAACCGAAATGAGTAAAATGAGGTAAATAAGACAGCTAAATTACCAAAAATACACGCAAATGAACCAATGTAAAACATATTTGTATTTCGATATACTTGTGAAATTTCCAGAATTAGGTCTTTTGAATAAAATCCGGTTAGGAAAGGAAATCCTACTAGCGCGAGTGACCCGATAAAAATCGCACTGTAAGTTAACGGAAGAGGAGATAAAAAAGCACCCATACGACGAAGATCCTGCTCATCGGAAATTGCATGAATTATAGACCCTGCTGATAAAAAAAGTAATGCTTTAAAAAACGCATGATTTACCAGGTGAAATAGGCTAACATTGTAATGCGATAATCCACAAATAAAAACCATGTACCCTAATTGACTACAAGTTGAATACGCAATTATTTTTTTTAAATCCGCCTGGAAAATTCCTGTAAATGCAGCAAAAAAAGCCGTTACAGAACCAACGATTACAAAAAGCGTTAAAGTGAACGAAGAAAATTCAATTAACGGTGAAAACCTAATAATTAAAAAAACACCGGCAGTAACCATTGTTGCAGCGTGAATTAAAGCAGAAACAGGGGTAGGGCCTTCCATCGCATCCGGTAACCAGACATGAAGTCCTAATTGGGCAGATTTTCCAATAGCACCTAAAAATAGGAAAAACCCAAGTAGTGAAAAATAGTTAAACGTAAAAGAACAAATTGTGACTTTATAATTCTCGTATAAAGGCGCAAGTGAAAAAATTGTTAAATAGTCTAAAGACGAAAACACAATAAAACTTAGTAAAATGGCTATACTTAACCCAAAATCACCGACCCGATTCGTTAATAATGCTTTTAAAGCAGCCTGATTAGCTGCTAATCGTGTAAATCAAAAATTAATGAGTAAGTAAGACGCAATACCGACCCCTTCCCAACCAACAAACATTTGAATAAGGTTGTCAGATGTAACTAAAATCAACATAAAAAAAGTAAAAATACTTAAGTAGGCCATAAAGCGTGGGATATGAGGATCTTCTTCTAAGTAACCTATTGAGTAAAGATGAACTAGACTCGAAATTGAGTTCACAACAACTAACATCGTTGCAGTTAATGAATCAAAAAGAAATGCCCAATGTAAACTTAATAAGTCAAATTGTAATCAAGGGCTAAGTACCAAAAAAACTGTAAAATCCCCAAAAAAAATTTCAAAAAAAATTAGCAACGAAATCAAAAAATTCAGTAAAATTAAGGATGTTGAAAATAAACCTGATCCATAGGACCCAAGTCAACGACCACCAAAACCACTAATGAGTGCACTTATTAGTGGTACTAAGATAACAATAAAATACATTTTATTTTATTTTATTTAAACACCTTTGGGAAAAACGCGATATTTTTGAGGATTAAAGAATCACAAAATAACATTGTAAAACGTGTAGCCTTTGTTACTTTTGAATCAAAGTTGCGCGAGGGAAATAATACGTTAGATTCTAACAAATCTTTAATATTTTCAAAATTAGTTTCCAACGACCGAATTTTGAGTTCAAGTCCAAAATGTGAGTCCGTTTTTTTTGAAGAAGGTTCAATGACCTCAGCATTTACTTTACGCGAATTTTCTTCTAAAATAAACTGGCGTAATTTTAATGAAAGGATCAATTTTGGTAAGAAGACGAAAGTTAAAAGAAAATAAAAACTAGAGAAAATTACACACATCCAAAAAATTTGAGGAAAAATAATTAAAAAATCTAACTGTGGCATTTTAGTGTAGTTCTAGAACATCATTTAAATAAATACAAGATAGTAACGTGAACACATAAGCTTGTAAACCAGCAATTGCAAGCTCTAATCCAATCAGTGCTAGTAAAAGTAACAAAGGCACAATATGAAAAATAGCTAGTAGACCACCAGCATTTAACATTGTCCAAGAAAATCCAGCAATAATTTTTAGTAATGTATGGCCGGATGTCATATTAGCAAACAAACGAATTGACAAAGTGAAAACTTTAACGACGTAAGAAAGAAATTCAATTGTAATCAGTAAGGGAACAATTACTAATGGTACACCACGTGGTAAAAATAGGGAGAAAAAAAGAAAACCATGCGTTTTTACACCAATAATGTTGATACCAATGAAAATGAGTAAAGCTAAGGAAAACGTGAACACAATATGACTTGTAACCGTAAAACTATACGGAACCATTCCAATAAGATTACAAAAAAGTAAAAATAAATGTAATGAAAAAATAAATGGAAAATAAATTTCACCTTTCGGGCCTAAGTTATCACGCACGAGGTTTGCAATTGCCAAATAAAAATTCTCTTTTAACAATTGTCAGAAAGAAGGTAGTACTAAATTATTGTAAAAACTTAAGCTAATTCAAGCTAGGCAGCTTATACACGAAATTAACATAAACAACGTAAAATTAGTTATCGATAAATTGTAATTTAAAAAAAAAATTGGCACTAAAGTAACAATTTCAAATTGTTCCAATGGACTCAT